AGGCCATACCCAATCGAAAAAGGATGTTATCCAAACGCATTTCAAGTAATTGTAGTAAAACCCGACCCGTTGACCCTTTGGCTTTTCCGGCAATACGAACGTATTTAAGTAATTGTCGTTCTGTAAGACCATAATGAAAACGCAATTTTTGTTTTTCTTCTAAACGAATACGATATTGAGATTTTTTACTGGAACGTGATTGGTTTCTAAGATCGCTTCCGGCTTTAGGCCTTTTACTAGTTAGTCCCGGTAAAGCCCCCAGACGTCGTATTTTTTTGAAACGAGGCCCTCTGTAACGCGACATAAAGACTCCTTATTTTATTGAAATTTCATAAACTTAAATTAAAACTAAACTAAATGATAAATGAAGCGACATCCCCTAGAGTATTTACCACAAAGAATAATTAGATGAATTGGATAAATATCCGGACCGTATTGGATTTTTATAAAAAAAAATGAAAGGTTCTTTTCGTGATTTGTTATATAGGGATCTAGCTCCTCTAATTTTTTATTTAGAATTTGAAGTTCCTACGACATAGTAGATCGGCGACTCTTGGAAAAAGGGGTACGAAGCTTTTTCAATATTCTTTGATTTCACAATATCAATTATGTAAAAAAAATAAAAAAAAAATAAAGAAAAGCCTGCTATCGGAATCGAACCGATGACCATCGCATTACAAATGCGATGCTCTAACCTCTGAGCTAAGCGGGCTCGCATAACAAAAATTGTACATACATAGGAATTTAGTAAACTACTGGGATCTTAGCTATTAATTGTTCATTCTTAGTTTTCATACCATAATTAATATGAATATAGAATAGAATTTCAAATAAATATTAAATAGTTGAATGAATATATTCTCGAACATAACGATTAATATTCGAAATGGAATCTAATTAGATTAGAATCTTATTCTACACATTCTAATCTTACTTATTTATTCTAATTCTAGATAGATTCTGATTTGAAATAATTCTAATTCTAAATAGTTAGATCAATTAGAAATTAATAGAATAATATAATAAGAAATTTATATTAATAAATTTCATTTTTTTTTAGTCATTTTTAGTTATGTTATAGAGGGTCCGCCTTAACTTAAGGAAATTAAAAAAGTAAAGGCTACGAATAAAAAAAAATGAAAAAGAGAAGGCCGTAATCCAGATCATAATGAAAGATTCCTCCGCTTTCGTTCGGAAAGATAAAACCAAAAAAAAAAGAATCGACCGTTCGAGTATCTCAAATTACACGATAAAAATGATATAAAAGAAAGAGGGGCATACATAATCTATATTGGTATAGATAATATATATCTATATTGAATTGCGGATACAGAAATGATAGAATCATTTCTGATTGGATCAACTCTGGATCTTCGATAGAGATGAAATGAGATAAACAATAAAAAAATAGGAGTAAACACTTTTCGATATAGGAATTGGTATCTAATAAATTCAAAGATTCCGGCATAAATGAAAGAAAAAGGAAAAAAGCGAGGAAGGACATCATAATGAGATCCTAATCTTAAAACAACAAAACAAAAATGGGGGATATGGCGAAATTGGTAGACGCTACGGACTTAATTGGATTGAGCCTTGGTATGGAAACTTAACAAGTGATAACTTTCAAATTCAGAGAAACCCTGGAATTAAAAATGGGCAATCCTGAGCCAAATCCTATTTTACGAAAACAAATAAGGGTTCAGAAGAAAGCGAGAATAAAAAAAGGATAGGTGCAGAGACTCAATGGAAGCTGTTCTAACAAGTGGGGTTGACTTCTTTACGTTATTACATTAACGTAATCCTTATATCAAAACTACAGAAAGGATAAACCTATATACATACGTATATGTACTGAAATCCTATCTCAAATGATTAATGACGACCCGAATCTTTATTTATTTATATTTCTATAAATAATAAATAAAAATCGAAAGAGTTGTTGTGAATCGATCCAAATTGAAGAAAGAATCGAATATTTATTAATAAAATTTATCGTACGAGAATAAAGATAGAGTCCCATTCCACACGTCAATACCGACAAGAATGAAATTTATAGGAAGAGGAAAATCCGTCGACTTTAGAAATCGTGAGGGTTCGAGTCCCTCTATCCCCAAAAAGGCCCGTTTGATTCCCCAATTATTTATCCGATCCGCTCTTTTCATTTCGTTAGCGGTTTAAAATTCGTTATGTTTTTCAATCATTCTACTCTTTTACAAATGGATCTGATTGTGGAAATTTTTTTTTTTCTTATTACAATATTTGTGATATATATGATACGCGTACAAATGAACATCTTTGAGGAAGGTATCCCCACTTCCAATTTGAATGATTAACAATACATATCATTTCTTGTACTGTATTAAAACTTATAAAGTTTTCTTTTTGAAGATCCAAGAAATTACAAGGTCTGGATAAAGCTTTGTAAGACTTTTTTTGTCTTTTTAATTGACATAAACTCAAGTTATCTATTAAAATAAGGACGATGCACGGATAATGGTCG